GAAGTGCGTTCAATTGATTCAATATCAATGAACCTACAAAAAAGAATTGTGGGTTGGAACACGTATATACCACAAATTCTTGGAATTCCTTGGGGATTCTTGATTGGGACTGAGCTGACTATAGTGCAAAGTCGTATATCGTTGGTTAATAAGATACAAAAGGTTTATCGATCCCAAGGGGTGAAAATTCATAATAGGCACATAGAGATCATTGTACGCCAAATAACATCAAAAGTGTTGGTTTCCGAGGAGGGAATATCTAATGTTTTTTTACCGGGAGAACTAATTGGATTGTTGCGAGCGGAACGAACAGGGCGCGCTTTAGAAGAATCGATCTGGTACCGCGCTATCCTATTGGGAATAACAAGAGCATCTTTGAATACTCAAAGTTTCATATCGGAAGCGAGTTTTCAAGAAACTGCTCGAGTTTTAGCCAAAGCAGCTCTTCGTGGTCGTATCGATTGGTTGAAAGGTCTAAAAGAGAACGTTGTTATAGGTGGGATGATCCCCGTTGGGACCGGATTTAAAAGATTACTGCGGCAACACATTCCTTTGAAAAGTAAAAAGCAGATCTTTTTAACGGGGGAAAGACACGATATTTTGTTCCACCACGCGGGCTTATTTGATTCTTGCCGTTCAAAATGATTTCCCTGAGGAATGATTTATATCATATATCATTTAATGAGTCCTAAACCAAGTGTATTCTTTCTCTCGTTTTGGCATTCAATTTCCATTTGCAAAACCCTTTCTATATGGTCTTGAGGGGGTAATGGAAATTCCGATACTCAATTCAGATAATAATGAATAGAGGTTAGCAGTTTGGATTGTGTATTGACATTGAGACGTCCAATCTACGATAGAAGAAAAGGTTCCGTCGGAACAATTATTTAGTTCAAGACAACCTCGTCACTTTTTTTGAAAAAAAAAAGAAAGAGGAAGTGTGGGAAGAAATGACAAGAAGATATTGGAACATAAATTTGGAAGAGATGATGGGAGCCGGAGTTCATTTTGGTCATGGGACTAGGAAATGGAATCCGAGGATGTCGCCGTATATTTCTACCAAGCGTAAAGGTATTCATATCACAAATCTTACTAAAACTGCGCGTTTTTTATCAGAAGCTTGTGATTTAGTTTTTGATGCAGCAAGTAAGGGAAAAGAGTTTTTAATTGTTGGTACAAAAACTAAAGCAGCCGATTTAGTAGCGCGGGCTGCAATAAGGGCTCGGTGTCATTATGTTAATAAAAAATGGCTCGGTGGCATGTTAACCAATTGGTCCACTACAGAAACAAGACTTCATAAGTTCAGGGACTTGAGAATCGAACAAAAGACAGGAAACTTCTACTGTCTTCCAAAAAAAAGAGACGCAGCTATGTTCAAGAGACAATTATCCCATTTGCAAACATATCTGGGTGGGATTAAATATATGACGGGGTTACCCGATATTATAATTATCATTGATCAGCAAGAAGAATATACAGCTCTTCGAGAATGTATCACTTTGGGAATTCCAACAATTTGCTTAATCGATACAAACTGTGATCCCGACCTGGCAGATATTTCAATTCCAGCAAATGATGACGCTATAGCTTCAATCCGATTAATTCTTAACAAATTAGTATTCGCAATTTGTAAGAGTCGTTCTAGCTATATACGAAATACGTAATTAATAATAAGATAGAAATTTTGTTTTTGGGAACCCTCCAGAAATTTATCGAATCGTTTACTATTCTTGAATTTGATTATATAAATGAGAAAAAAATGAGTAGGGATATTATGTTATTAGTTCGTATCAAAAAATTCAAATAAGCAAGTAGAAAAAGAGATGGTTGAATTAAAATAATTTCCTGGAATTTCAATTTCTGTCAGAGGGTAATATGAATGTTCTCTCATGTTCCACCAACACATTCAAAGTGTTATACGAAATATCGGGTGTAGAAGTAGGCCAACATTTATATTGGCAAATAGGAGGTTTTCAAGTCCATGGTCAAGTACTTATTACTTCTTGGGTTGTAATTGCTATCTTATTAGTTTCAGCCAGTCTAGCTGTTCGGAATCCACAAACCATTCCGAATGACGGGCAGAATCTCTTTGAATATGTCCTTGAATTCATTCGAGACGTCAGCCAAACCCAGATTGGAGAAGAATATGGTCCATGGGTTCCTTTTATAGGAACTATGTTCCTATTTATTTTTGTTTGTAATTGGTCAGGGGCTCTTTTACCATGGAAAATCATACAGTTACCCCACGGAGAATTAGCCGCACCCACGAATGATATAAATACTACTGTTGCTTTAGCTTTACTCACCTCCGTAGCCTATTTCTATGCGGGTCTTAGCAAAAAAGGATTAGGTTATTTCAGTAAATACATTCAACCTACTCCAATCCTTTTACCCATTAACATCTTGGAAGATTTTACAAAACCCTTATCACTTAGTTTTCGACTTTTCGGAAATATTTTAGCCGATGAATTAGTAGTTGTTGTTCTTGTTTCTTTAGTACCTTCAGTAGTTCCTATACCTGTCATGTTCCTTGGATTATTTACCAGTGGTATTCAAGCTCTTATTTTTGCAACTTTAGCCGCCGCTTATATAGGAGAATCTATGGAGGGTCATCATTGACTTCACTTAGAAATAGTTGTTTTTTGAATTTCGACCAAAATAAATAATAGCGGAACTCACGATAATCTACTTGGGGAACATCAAAATAGATAACTAATAAAGGATAACGAATTAAGTTAAGGCAGTTAGAATATACCGTAATAGGAAAAAAGGTTGGTTCCATTAAAATAAAATATTTAGTGGAGCTTCTAAAAAAAAACGAAAGAGGATCGGTTTCCTAAAATAAATGTCCTGTTTATATCTATTATTTTATTTATAAATATTTTTAAATAAATAAAATTGAATAAAAACGAAGAAAAAAAGAAAAGAAAAATAAAATGCTAATGAAAATTTATATGAAATGATTCGCCTTAACCAATTTATCTATTTTTCTAGATAAATTCGACCCATGCGGAATAATCATACAGCAAGAGAAGAATTAAAAAACGCGATTCAAAAAAAGAAATTAGCCAGTTGAAAATTGTGTACCTAGAATCCAACTATTATCGATATCGAATTCAGCTGGGGAGCTTTTCTCGTTCAACAAGAATTCTACTGGATCTAAGATCCAACTAAGTTGGTTTACATTCTGTAAGAAACACATGTATATGGGATATTAGATATTGAATAGTTATATATGACCTAAAACTATCTAAGACCCTACTAATACTATGAATTTCAATAGGGATTCCAATAGACGTCTTTGGTTTTGGATTCCGAAGAATCCAACTTCAAAAAGCGATAGAGAATCAGTTCTGATGATTCAAGAATATTATTCTATTACTTCAATTTGGAGTTTTTATTTTTAGTTACTTTGATTGGATGAAACTGAGTGATGGAATAATTCATCTATAATTCATTGAATGATTGTATCATTAACCATTTTTTTTTTTGAGAAATTCAATTTATCATGAATCCACTGATTTCTGCCGCTTCCGTTATTGCTGCTGGGTTAGCTGTCGGACTTGCTTCTATTGGACCTGGGGTTGGCCAAGGGACTGCTGCGGGCCAAGCTGTAGAGGGGATCGCAAGACAGCCCGAGGCGGAGGGAAAAATACGAGGTACTTTATTGCTTAGTCTGGCTTTTATGGAAGCATTAACAATTTATGGATTGGTTGTCGCTTTAGCGCTGTTATTTGCAAATCCGTTTGTTTAATCTTGTCTTAAACACGTAAACAATTACAAATAGATATAGATAGATATAGAAAATTTTGACTTATTTTCTGAATTTATTTCACTTGCTTTTTGGAATTATATCAATAATTCACTCCTACAATTTACAATGTGGGGCACGACTCCCTGCCCGGGAGGGAAAGATTTAAGGATGAGTAATTCGCATACCGATCCGCTTTCTTCCTTCCCGTTCTTAGAAATTGAAACTTAAGGAGTCTTCCAACAACGAAATATTCCGAAATTAATATGAAACTTGAAATTTGCTAGCTAATTCGAAAATACTAATAAGTATTATTTTTATTAGGATTAGGAATTTTGAATTGAAAAAATCCATAAATTAAAAAAAAAGAATAAAGATAAAAGGAAGAAAACTGCTTTCTACTATAAATAAAGGGATTTTCTCATGAATCCATGGATTCTATCTGACTTTGTTATAAGTCTTTCCTTTATTCTGACTTTATTCGTACATGAGTTCGCGAGTCATTTTTTGACTTTACGGGATATGATACAGGATATGATAGATGATACATCTATCTGTATACATAGATTGGCGCCATATATCTATATGGAAGTAATGATCGTATCAACTGCCCATGTTTTATCGGTGTAAAAATGTGATAAAATAAATCTGAATCGAAATTCGATTGCGGAGAGATGGCCGAGTGGTTGATGGCTCCGGTCTTGAAAACCGGTATAGTTTTTAACAAAGAATTATCGAGGGTTCGAATCCCTCTCTCTCCTTTTGCTCATTTTTGCTTTCCTTACCTTATTGGAGTTGAATGTCTTTTTAGTATGCTAAAAGGAAATGGCCCGGCTATCCCAGTTAGCCGAGCCAGAAACAGAAAAATTTATTCTCTTTTCTTTCTTTTATATCTATCTTTTCTTTTATATATCTATATTCTTATTCTGAATCCATTCTTTTCTTTTTTTGAAGTCTGACCTTGACCTGATTCAGACAATACATATTTATGCCAGGGGAATCAAATGGATTCTCACTTCAAACATAGGATTCCTGCTCCTCAATTTAGAGGGGTCATGGAAAGAACCGGTTCAAAATCACGATCAATTCCTTTTTCAAATCCTGCTGCAGCTGCACGAGCCCTTCCCGCGTGCCATAAATGTCCTACGAATAGGAAGAATCCTAAAACAAAATGAGAAGTAGCTAACCAACTTCTCGGAAAGACATAATTGACTGCGTTGATCTCGGTAGCGACGCCCCCCACAGAATT